TATAAAGTTCTTCCATCAATCCCTGATCAATGAATCTACAAAACCCCTCAAATTGTATCTGACTAAACCCAGGTATTGTAGACATTCCCTCATTTCCATCCCGGAGCATTTTTAGTTTCCCATTTATCGAAAAAATCCCATTCATTTCCCAAGCTCATTCTTCATCGAACCATATGGATCGATCTAGTAATGATGTGGATTGATCTAGCAATGATGGAATCATATTCTGTTTACTGAATCACATGAAATTTTACCCAACTCCATATCATAGATGTAATGTATGAAATACATATGATCGGAGAAATAAAAAGAATTTTATACTCAAAATTAGAATTTGAAACAGATACAAATGGAAATGAATTCATAACAAATTCTTGAAAAGGAAACAAAATTATGACGTTTCGGCTTATGGAGTCTTGTATAGAATATCAAAAGTGATCCAATTTCTACCTATTACTATGATATTAGGATCTGCCGATTGGGTACCAGAAAAGTAAATGGATTCAGGATTTGATCTGTTCTCTATGAATGATATAAAGACAGAACGGAACCCTATAGAGTTTACCTTTTTTTAGCACTTAACTTTTTTATTCGTGGAATACGATTGAAGTGCGCAACGCAAAAGGGTTTGATATTCAATCTATTCAATGAAAAATTGAAGCACGCTAATTACTTTAATTTCCTATGGCATATCGTATATAAATAAGATCCCGGATTAGGTTAGGTATATCTGTGTAACAATTTTTGTTCCGGGGTTTACATAGACACATAATTGTTGTTATACTTGAAATTGAAAAGGATTTATTATTGAAAATGATTTATACTGATTAGTTGTGTATCAATCGCATTTTCTTATGCCATTAAGGAAACACAATCCGAGATCCAAGAACTTTTCATGAATTAACAGCCAAGAGTTAATGGGTCCAATTAAATTTGCGCTGAATTTTTGATTGTGTGACTCAAAATCCAAATATTTTCTTTCAATATACAATAATAAAAGGGAAATTTTTAGGCGTTGTGTATTTTGAGATATTATACAATTAATAGAAGGGTCCGGCTCCAATCAAAAAAAAAAGGAAGGTTTTTTTTTAGTTTCAGTTTATTAGGAAAGTAATAAGTAAAATGGTATTCCAGATGTAAATAAATAAAAAAAAAAAAGGGATTAAGTAAAGTATTTATTAAACCAGCACCAGAAATATTTCCATCTATTTTTATCGTTTTGGCGGCATGGCCGAGTGGTAAGGCGGGGGACTGCAAATCCTTTTTCCCCAGTTCAAATCCGGGTGTCGCCTGATCAAGAAAAACTATAAATCCCTTTGCTTGCTGATATAATATAAGTTGCCGAATCCTTGCCTAGCATAAACAGAGGAAAAGGACTCGAACTTCCGAAACTTGCTTTATTTTGATTTTAAGAAGCTGGAGGTTAAAAGACTGTCAATCCTTGCGCTTGGGATTCCAGGGAGAATTTTAGTATAGGAAGGACTAGACTATCAAAACTTCCAGTACTAATGTCTAATGACTGATTCTTGAATTATACAGTTGAGTGGGGAATTGGTAGTTGTGGAAAGGGTGGAAGATGCTTTGTATACGGACTCGCGAGAATTTATGAGTGCTCAGACATTCATTCAAACAATATTGGATAAATAATTGCTTTCTTTTATAGAATAAAAAAAAAGACTAAAGGTTAAGGTTGAAAAAGAAAACTTCTTTATTTTCGGTAACACCTAAGCAAAATAGATTATTAATATAAATATAATAGAGGGTCTCCCGAGCGTTGTTGTGAAATACTTGGGAGACCGTAAGGATTAGATCAAACGGTAAATAGAGATATGTGATAGATAGTTATTTATCTTGATGGTATATTGTTATGATGTTTCATTATGAAGGGTAACAAAAGAAACAATAGGTCTTACTATTACTGCATGTTCCATTAACCGCACTCCCTTGATAATTACAAGAAAGTAACTGTCTATCTTGCTTGTACTTAATGCTTTCAAATTCTACCACAAATCATATACGAACTTGTTATGGGTGGAGTTATTGGGTTGGTTCATCAATAGCCTTCGTTCAAAATCCCTTTTTGACTCTGTGCTATTAATTCCATTATTATTAGTGATCAATAATAATAATAATGGAAGAGTTTCTTCATATTCATAGAGATAGAGGACAGAATTCACATGGATATAGTAAGTCTTGCTTGGGCTGCTTTAATGGTAGTCTTTACATTTTCCCTTTCACTCGTAGTATGGGGAAGAAGTGGACTCTAGGATCATTACTAATTTAATTGAGTTGAGTAATCAAACAGTCTTAATGGTTTCATAGATCGTTCTTTGCAAAGCGTTTTAAAAAAAAAAAAAATATCTTTATATAAAAATGATACTGGAATCCAGTAAAGTAATGTAATAGATCAAGAATAACCTTTCAATCAAACAAATATTTCAATGATTCCCATGTTTGTATTTTGAAAGTAAAAGGAATACATATGAAATAAAAATTTTTTTTTTCCAACCTAATTTGTCTTAAATATTCTATTTAGATGAACTTTAACAGAATGATATATGGATATTACAATGAGGAGCAACCAACCCCCTTTTTATTTGTTTCTCGCTTGCTTTACTGTTCGAAGAGCGAAGAGGAAGCCTTTCTGTTATTATGTAGATACGTACTTTATACCGAGGGAAACATCGATATAGCGTTTGTCCAACGAAGTACTATGCATAATATTGCGGTGGGCGATTCGCATATTGCGCATTTACCTTTGGTTTAGACTCCTAGAAATGTTCTTTCTGTTTTATTGACTCGCTTAATATCATGGTTCACGCGTTATAAATAGGTGGTATCTACTAATCTTTTTACAAATATCAAGAATTGAATTTCCCACGGAATTCCTTGAATCACCTGTACCTTTCAATGGCAAAATAAATTACTCCTTGTCGGAATGCTAAAAAAAAAGATGACTAGATTTCTTTTATATTATCTAATCTATTCTACGCCCATACCATATCTTCCTTCTTCCGGTGATTTGATTGTTTCGGTGGATCCCAGGATCCATATTAGAAATAAATTAACTCTATAAAAAAAATAATAAAACGAGTAATTAGAACCGTAAGACATAAGAGTCAAAGTGGGCATTCGATTCTATCGTATTGATCGAAATCGGTACAAATCAAATGGATGTAGCAAAGAACTCGAATTGGGGCGCTAATATATCTATTACATACACATAGTTATATGTACATATATCAATATACATATTATGGAGTGATGCATATTATATATTATATCTTTATACGGTTACGGTCCAACCTTCTCATTTTATATAATAATCGATAGTGTGGTAGAAAGATTCCTATATTTCTTTCTACCATACTATCAGATCTCGTATACTGCTGATTTGAATCCGCTCATTTCATTTAAGACGTGGAGTTTGAATCCCTTTCATTTCTTCCATTATTGATAAGAAGTCAAGCTTGATTCAAATTAATCATTTTGACTGACCGTTTTTACGTAAATGATAAGTAAAAAGGCAGTAGGAACTAGAATGAACAGTGCAGTAGCAATAAATGCGAGAATATTTACTTCCATAATTTCATCGGTTTTTTACTTCATAATATAATAACTCGGGATCTAATCCCATAGAGATTCTAAACCCTTCTCCTGTAAATTTAATGGGAGGAATACATCCCGATGATATTGAATCGGATCAATATCATGAATAACAATATCTGAGCTATCAAATCTATTCACCGTCGAGAATGGAATAGTATAACATAGGAAGATCTTTTATCCATACAGAATAAAAACGTAATAAAAAATTGGATTCCTGATCCAATCAAGAATCCCATTCAATTTTTGATTCTTTATCCATTCGTTATTCTCTATAACCTACCGTCTTCCTTATATAATTATATAAATATAATGAGGTATCCTCCATCTCACCCATCTTCCACTTCCATTGGTCACAAACCCAAATAGTAGAAGTGAAATGGAAAAAGAAGAAGAAAAGATCGAATATTTCGACAAATTAACTACTTTTTATCTTTTTTTTTTTATGCTGCTTTGCTTTCTTTCTTTGGATTGGTGCTGGGACACATATATAAAAAATGAAGTGTGCAGTTTTAATTATATAAATAGATTGTTTCCAATTAGTTATTTAGGTTATACAAAATCGGAGCTAGAAAGGGGGTAGCTTTAATCTGAAAAGTATTTTATCGAGGTAACTATATGAAAATTAAGTTCATTTTCTATCGTATAATAAACGAATCAAAATTTGTGTATGTGCTCTGGTGAAAACATATATATATGGGTATTCGATTTCCTTCCACAGATCGGGAGCAATCGAAAAAACCCAGACAGGTATCTCTTAGAATCCTAACTAAATAGGATGCTACCAACAATTGTAGCAATCCACATATCTCTATCCTCTCCTCCTCGGTACTAATTGAAAGAATTGAAATTGTCATATTGTATTTTCTCAATAAGAAATTCGAAACGGAAAAAAAATAAATAAGGACCCCTCCGGGAATTAGATCCCACTCCCACCCCTTGACAGAAAATAAAGAGATGAATTGATGGGGGTCATTAGATACTAGGTCGGGACTGACGGGGCTCGAACCCGCAGCTTCCGCCTTGACAGGGCGGTGCTCTGACCGATTGAACTACAATCCCAGAGAAATAAGGTATAAGGGATACATATTCTTAATGATTTTATTAAGACTATTTCTATTTAGAATCGTCGTATTGTAACGGAGAAAGGGATGGTATATTAATATCCACGTGGAAATGGACCTTAGTGAAAACAACACAGATTACTAGTCATCCTATTGTCAAATAGTGTTAAATAGATTGATAAGAAATCTTTCAACGAAGAAAGATTTTTATTCTTTAATTTAACCCTTTCCCTATATTTAAATTTATTGTTATTGAATTTTTTGATCATGATATGAATCTAGATCATTAAAAAATGAAGTGGGAACAAATAGGATTAGGATATGATATAAAATTTATTCTTTTCTTTATTCCCCGGGCGTTTCCGAAGGACAAATTCATTATAGAATCTCATGATGGATCGGCGAATTCTTGGGCCGAGCTGGATTTGAACCAGCGTAGACATATTGCCAACGAATTTACAGTCCGTCCCCATTAACCACTCGGGCATCGACCCAGGAAGAATCAATTCTAGACTTATTGATAATACATGATCAACTACCCCCAGGGGAAGTTGAATCCCCGCTGCCTCCTTGAAAGAGAGATGTCCTAAACCACTAGACGATAGGGGCATATCTGCCCGATCGCCATCGTACTCTTAGCTCTTAGTATGAACAGTTTTGTGTAATTGTCAATATAATGGAATGGTGTGACTAAATCTGAATAAGTTTTCCACCTTTCGTGATTCCGATAGCATTTTTTTCTATTCTTCATTCGTGGTTAATGAACCATTCAAAATTTCTCTATTCTATTTCTTATTTCTATACTATATATTATAGATGTATCATAGTATATATCATTCAATTATATAGATCTATTGATTATATCATTAGAATTCTAATATATAGAAATAGAATATGTATGATATATCCATATCATTCTAATGTATAAACATTCTATATTCTATATAGTATAGAAAATAATAAAAATAGTATAGAAAATAATAAAATAAACATTACGTCATTTCATCTAGAGAAAAAATGTTATAATGTTTATCCATTATAGGATCCCCGGTGATTTGTCCGACAGAAAAGGGTGAAACTCCATTTTTCGACTTTGATTCACGCATTGTTAAGATGAGATATGCCCATCTCACAGCTAGTAAATTAAAAAGAAAAGTTTTTTTTTTAAGAGCTTGATTCCAGGTACGAGTTTCATTTTTTCATTACATGATTTGATCACATATCAAATATCTTGGCTTGGATTGGATCCTATGTCAAATTGTAATCAAGCGAATCTCGTTGTGATAGGGGTCAATAAAAGCAAATAAAAAAGCAATTAGGTTTTAGGCTAGACTGCCTAAAAAAATTATTATTCCCGAATGAGACACTATGAGTCTACTGCATGCACCTATGTATATAATATATGTACAGATATATGTATATGTCTTCACATTCATTCATTCCGGAATGGAATAAAACAGGCCCTTTTAACTCAGCGGTAGAGTAACGCCATGGTAAGGCGTAAGTCATCGGTTCAAATCCGATAAGGGGCTTTTTCCACAAAACTCCAGTTTGAGTCTTTATTCTTTAGTGGATAATAGAGAGATTGTTGATATTTATAATAAAAAAGTCCACATAAGATAAATAGAATAGTTTTTATTATTTTATTATAATGAGTTATATTATAGTCATTATAATGATAATGATAAGTCACCCCACTTATTGGGTATTGGGAGGACGACTATGCCACTACAGGCTATACTTCTACTCAGGTTTCATTATTCAATATTTTTGGCTCTAGGACATAGATATTCTATCTATTCAATCCCCATTATGAATCGCCAAATATTCCTACTTCTTAAATGTAAATATAAAAAATAAACAAAAGAAAAAGTAAGTGGACCTGACCCATTGAATCATGACTCTATCAGCTATTCTGATATTCAAATTCGATAGAGATAGAATAGTAGCCTCGGAATTTTTTTTATTTCCTTAGACTACGCCGCATGAATTTGTCGATATTTCTGATTAAATCTTCTTGTTCCTGGATCCTCCATAGGAATAAATTATTATTCTGTTCGTCGATACGAAACGTTTATTCCGAGTCACAAAAAATAAGAGACGTCTATTTGATTTGTTAATATCTTTCTTTGATTCCAAAGAAAGATCCGTTGCTTATATCTAAGAGAGGATGTTTATCTATTCTATATTATATATAGAATAGAAGGATATAGATCTATATTTATATATATATAGAATAGAAGGATATAGATATATATACATATCATGGCTTCATGTACCTTACCCTTACATATTGATGCATCCGATATTTTTGTTTCGACACTGTGATGGATAACGGATACGAGAAAGATATTTTCGTTTTCAGTTTCCTATACTATATATATAGATTTAATTATTTTTATATTGTATAACATATTTCATTTAATTGGGAAAAAATAGGGAATTTTCCTTTTTTATGACAACTAAAGGTAAAGTAAATAAGAAAGTATTAAAAGCGGCTTTTTTGGTTCGACCCGTTAAAAAAAAGACTATAACTCCGGATTTTTCGATTTATCTGAAGGAAAAAGGGGAAATATAAAAAAGAACACAATAAAAAAAAACAACCAATAAAAAAAAAAGGAATAAATTAGATATTATATAGGGTACTGTAGTAATTTACTATACATAGAACTTGGAAGAATCCATAAAGATATTGATTATTTCTATTATAAATATCACAAACAAGATCAAGATCCAAAAATAAGATTAAGGGGCGGATGTAGATCGGAGGGGCTACTGGTGGCGGGAGCGGGGATCATTTGTTCCTTGAATAGTTTAGTTATTTCAAAAA